ATTGACCAACTCCTTATCAATATTGATGCATTTCAAGATGAACAACAATTAAACCGATTTAATTGACTAGAATATAATAACTAATAACTACAGAGCTAACAAATGTGTAACAAAAACAAATATATTTTATTGGTAGTAATATATCGAAATAAAAACATTTTTTGTTATATGATATATGAACAATCTTCAAATAGAATTGGAATTGAAACAAACACAGAACAAAGTTTTATTTTGACTGATAATTTATTACTGACGAGCCACAGCAATTGCACCTATCAAAGCAACTAAAAGAATTATGGAAATAAGTTCAAATGGAAGAAAAAAATCTGTTGCTAAATGAATCCCAATTTGTTGACTATTACTTATAAAATCTTGCTCTATAATTTGATTTGATCTTGTAGTCCAAATAATACCATACCATGAAGTATCTGGAATAATAGTAATTAGTGAAACAAAAATACTTGTACAAACCATCGAAGTAACCCCATCCCCAACGGTCCAAAGAGTCAAATCTTTGTACGATCCTGAACCATTCATAAACATCACAGCAAATATGATTAAAACATTTATAGCTCCTACGTAAATAAGGAGCTGTGCGGCAGCTACAAAATGGGAATTTGATGAAATATAGAATAAAGATATACAAATAAGAACTAATCCCAACGAAAATGCAGAATAAATTGGATTGTTAAGTAATACCACCCCCAGACCTCCTAATATAAGACCCAATCCCAGAAACACTAAAAGAAAATCATGTATTGGTCCAGGTAAATCCATTATATATATGTAAAATAATAAATAAATCGAAAATCTTTCATGACCTTATTGACTTGACCAGGAAAATTACCCTATTTTTTGATGATACGTTTTTATAAATTTTAAATTTAATTCGAAATGCTAATAAATTAGAATGGATGTGAATTGATGTAGATCCAATAATTGGATCAATCTTATTCTTTCATCCAAAATGCTAAATGGGAGTTCAAACAAGCTATATCTGTAAAAATAATTACGAATATATAACTAGATTTTTAATTCAAATGAAGCCTGGTTTCTTGCCAATCAATCCCTAGTCGGTATTTTTATTGTATAATTAATTATTGCCTTAAGAAAAAAGAAAACTCATTTTTTAGATACAAAAAAATGGAACCTTAGTAATTTTGAATTGTTCTTGAATCATGAGGTTTATTCATTTTGTAGTTGAGGCGAATTCAAAATTGTTCGAATTGTGTAATCATCAATTACCGGCATTGGTAAACGACCCAAAGCTATTTGATTATAATTCAATTCGTGACGATCATAAGTTGAAAGCTCATATTCTTCGGTCATTGATAAACAATTTGTTGGGCAATACTCAACACAATTACCACAAAAGATACAGATTCCGAAATCGATACTATAATTAAGCAATTGTTTCTTTCGAATATCCGTTTCCAATTTCCAATCAACAACAGGTAAATCTATAGGACATACACGAACACATACTTCACAAGCAATGCATTTATCAAATTCAAAATGAATTCGACCGCGGAAACGCTCCGATGTGATCAATTTTTCATAAGGATATTGAATAGTTACAGGTAAACGATTTGTGTGGGATAAAGTAATCATGAAACTTTGACCAATGTACCTTGCAGCTCGTACTGTTTGTTGACCATAATTCATTAACCCGGTTACCATAGGGAACATATCGTGAATATCTATGAGTAATTTTTTTCTTTCTCTTGTTTGATATAAGTCGCGAATAAAAAATAGTTTATTTACAGTGAAAAGAGTTGGGAAGAAGTTGTTAATAATAGATTACCTAGAGAAATAGGTAAAAGGAATTTCCATCCAAGATTTAATAATTGGTCTATCCTTAGCCTAGGTAAAGTCCATCTTGTTGTTATAGGAATGAACAAAAACAAATATGTTTTCACTAATGTAATAAAAAGACCAAGTATCGTTCCAAAAACTCCACTCGCTTTAATTATTTCAAAAAGTTGAGGAATAAATATGTACGGAATAGATAGATTCCACCCACCAAAATAAAGAACTGTTACAAAGAATGAAGAAACTAGTAGATTTAAATAGGAAGCAACATAAAATAAACCAAATTTTATACCTGAATATTCGGTTTGATAACCTGCTACTAACTCTTCCTCTGCTTCTGGTAAATCAAAAGGTAATCTCTCACATTCTGCTAGGGAGGAAATTAGAAAAATGATAAACCCTATAGGTTGACGCCACAAATTCCACCCCCAAAAACCATATTTTGACTGTGCCTCAATTATATCGACTGTACTTGAACTGTTAGATAATCATAGTCGGTGATAACATCACTGTTCCCATCGCTATTACAGAACCGTACGTGAGATTTTCACCTCATACGGCTCCTCGAGAACCACAAATAAATCTAAGGACCGGACCAGCATTCTTTATCTTCATATGTTCTAGATAGAGTAAAAATCTATTGAAAGGTCCCGAATTAGACCAATGGAATTCTGTCTACTATATACTATAATACTAATTAAGTACTTCTGAATTGATCTCATCCTTTATTTTATCACTTTATTTAATAAGAATTTTTTTTTTTTAGTAATAACGAAATCCTTAAATAAAATACTCTTTATGTAAATATCCATAGATATTTCAACCCATAGTTTTCGATTACGAAAAAGAATTAGACATTACATTAGTTCATCAATCATGATAAGAATTCTATCTCTCTATATAGATATATATATATAAAAATATAGAAAAAAAAAGAGAGATCTTTTTTTATTTCATTCTTTTTTTTTTCGTTCCTACTCGTCTTTCTCAAAAGGGTATTGAAAAAAAAAGGTAAAGGATTATTTCGTTTCTAATAGTCATTTCTTTAATTGGTGGATAGGAGCATACTCTGGATCGGAATCATGGGGAGTACTACCTGATCATTTCTACCAACTTAAAGCCCCAATTAATATTCAGAAATGCCCCTTTGGATAATTTACATCATTTCTATTACTAATCCTTTGTGTAATTTTGGTGTTTCTAACCATCCACTTATTTTTGCGGAATGACCCGTTATGGTAATACATGTATGTAAATACATACAAACGATAGTGAAAACTCCATACAGTTGATCTTTTTAACCCGCTTCAAGCTATGATATGATGTCCAATCAACCAATCTTGGGGTAAACAGTTTTTTTTTACTGCTTATATTTATTTTTGCTTAATCCTGGTACATAGGAAATGAGACTCAATCTTTTTACTGCGAACTTATAAGCTGTTTTCTTTCACTCATATAACTATCTGATTTAGTTCGTCAACCCAAATGATAAACAAATAAATGAGGATATCTATTCAAACCTTTCCCAGAAATAAAGTAAAAAGAAATAGGAAAAGTTTATGTCTCAACGAATCGCACGTAGAGATATTGATAATACACATAGAGTTAATGGTATTTCATAACTAATCGATTGAGCAGCAGCTCGTAAACCACCCAAAAAAGAATATTTATTATTTGATCCATATCCTGACATAAGTAGTCCAATGGGAGCAATACTTGAAATAGCGATCCATAAAAAAACACCAATATTAAGATCCGCTAGCACAAGGTGATAGCCAAAAGGAATTACTGAATAACTTAGTAGAATTGATATGACCGCTATGGATGGTCCGATACTGAATAAACTGGTATCTCCTTTAGATGGAATAATATTTTCTTTTAAAAGTAGTTTTGTCCCATCTGCTAGCGCTTGAAGAATTCCAAAAGGGCCGGCGTATTCAGGTCCAATACGTTGTTGTATCCCTGCGGATATTTCTCTTTCTAACCATACAATTACTAGTACACTTATTGTAATTCCCAATACAAGAGTCAAGATAGGGATAAGCATCCATATAATCCCATAGGCCTCCTTTAAGGATTCCAATTTTGAAAACGAATTGATATCTTCTACTTCTGTTGTATCAATTATCATTTCAACGATCAACTTCTCCCATAATGAGATCTATACTACCTAGTATCGTCATAATGTCAGCCAATTTCATTCTTTTAACTAACTGAGGGAGAATTTGCAAATTGATAAAACCGGGTGGTCGGATTTTCCATCGCCAAGGAAAAACACTCTGATCTCCTATCAAAAAAATTCCCAACTCGCCCTTTGGTGCTTCGACTCTCACATAAAGTTCCTGTTTTGATAATTCAAAAGTGGGCGAAGGTTTTTTACTAATGAATCTATATTCAAAATCATTCCATTCAGGATCGCTTACTCTATCAAAGCATCGGATTTCGAAATTTTCATATGGCCCTCCTGGAATTCCTTCCAGAGCTTGTTGAATAATTTTTATAGATTCCATCATTTCACTGATTCGTACTAAATAACGAGCTAATGAATCTCCTTCTTTTTGCCATTTAATTTCCCAATCAAATTCGTCATAACACTCATAATGATCAATTTTACGAAGATCCCATTGTATTCCGGAAGCTCGTAGCATTGGTCCTGATAAACCCCAATTTATTGCTTCCTCTCCATTAATAATGCCCACTCCCTCAATTCGTTCTAAAAAAATAGGATTTCGTGTAATAAGTTTTTGATATTCAGAAATCCCTGTTAAAAAATAATCACAGAAATCCAAACATTTATCTATCCAGCCATGAGGTAGATCAACAGCCACTCCTCCGATACGAAAATAATTATGCATCATTCTCATACCAGTGGCAGCTTCGAATAAATCATATACTAATTCTCTTTCTTTAAAAATATAGAAGAAAGGGGTTTGTGCACCAATATCTGCCATAAAGGGACCAAGCCATAATAAATGAGAAGCTATACGACTCAACTCCAACATAATTACTCTGATATAGCTGGCTCTCTTCGGTACTTGAATATTTCCTAATTGCTCTGGTGCATTTACGGTTATTGCTTCGGTGAACATAGTAGCTAAATAATCCCAACGTGTTACATAAGGCAGATACTGTATAATTGTTCGGTTTTCCCCAATTTTTTCCATTCCTCTGTGTAAATAACCCAATATTGGTTCACAGTCAATAACATCTTCACCATCTAGAGTAATGATGAGACGAAGAACCCCATGCATGGATGGGTGATGAGGACCCATATTTACTATCATGAGATCTTTTCTGGTAGCTGGTACATTCATAGGTTTTTCCCCGATTCATTCTTCCATGAATTACTGAAAACAAAAATAAATTTATCCAAATTCAAGCTATAATAAATAAAATAATTAAGGTTCTTCAAATTAGTGAGTTTTTAGTTCCCGAATATCCAACCGACCAATTAATTCTTTATAACGTACTCTATTTTTCTTTGACAAATAAGCCAGTAATCGTTGACGTTTTCCCAGAATTTTACGTAGACCTCGCTGAGATAAATAGTCTTTTCTGTGCAATTCTAAATGTGAAGTAAGTCTTCGTATCTTATTGGTGAAACTGAAGACTTGAAATTCAACAGACCCCTGGTTTTTTTCTTTTTCTTCTTGCAAAAAAAATGAACTGAATGCATTTTTTACCATAAAACGAAAAATTCTCCCCCTTTTTTATTTTCTTGTTTAAAGATTTAAATTTTACCGATCAGAAATAAAAAATTAGAATAATATCAACCACTTTAATCGGGTATACTTAATTAAATTATGGACTTCTAATTTTATTAAATCGTTTTTTTTATCAAATAAAACGAGTCAATCATCAATCTAATTTTCAATTTATATATTTATATATAAAATTTATATATATAAATATAAAAGAAAAGGACGGCACTTATAAAAGATAACAAGTTTTTGAGCTGAAAATTAAAATAAAAGGATTCCGTTGAGTTATTGATAGATCTAATCTAATTGATACGTCTGAATTAGTATCACGTATAAGAATGAAATGTAAGATAGCACATGTGTATATGTGTGTATATGCGGTTCTTTTCATATATCAGATATGCTACAGGATACATAGATAAAATCTATCACCCTCCCTCATTGTGGATACATATGTATCCTTACCATATTGAAATGGCTCCCATTAGTGGTATCAAACCAATAGCGATTCATACAAGCTAAATCTTCTAATTGATAAGTCGGCCAAATAAATAATTTTATTAATTTATTTTTCTCTATCTCAAGATTTGTGCTTTTATCAAAAAATTGATCGCAGTTTTTTACGTCTTTCCCATCGCAAAATGATGGATTTCTATCGCGACTGTTCCCATTTCGGGAATCCAAACAAATTAGAATTCTAAACTCTCTACGACGTCTAAGTGATAAAATATTTTCAGGAATGGGCAAAACATAATGATTTTTGTTTTGATTTTCAGTTATTTTTTGATGTCTTGGAATGGGTTTATCAACATATCTTTTTTCTTGGTTTCCTTGATTAGCTTTGTTCTTACTCTTCTGAACGAATGAAATACTTATGGTTTGATACATAAGAAATTTTCCATTCCTTGTAATAGACAGACGCACCGGTTCAATAATAAATATACTCTTTCTCATTAATTCTGTAAGAGTTAAATCTTTCTGAATCAGCATTATATCCAGACTCATCTCTCCCCGTTGAATAGAGGATATAGCAATTTCTCTTGGGTTTATCAATCTAAGGAGGAAACAATATACCTTGATATTATTGAGCATTCTTTGATTTAAAGAATCATCCCATCTCAATTGAAAAAGCAAATATCTTTTCAGAAATAAATAGAGTTCGGCTTCTGTATTGCTTTGGTATTCTTTTTTATTTCTGCGTTTTTTTATATCTGATCCCACCCCATAATTTTCTTCAAGATCTTTTTCTTGAACTGATCCGCGATTCCTTCGGTTTTGTGCATCTGATCTAGGATTCCCTTGAGTTGGAGATTCTTTTTCTTTTTTCTTTCCATTTTCGAATTCAAGATAGTTTGTTTTATTCGATGAGAGATCCTTTTTTGGATTTTCATTGATATTTTTAGTTGCACTAATATTTGCATCTCCATTAAAATTTAAAAAAAGTAATTTGATGGGTATGAACCAGGGTTTCATTTTATATGAATTATAAAGGAGTGCAAATTCGGGGAAGAACCAAAGTTTAAGATTCGATATGGGACGATTTCGTATTTCTTCATTCATGCCCATCCAATCAAACCTTTTTTTATTGGATATTTGTTGATGAATCATCAGACCTTTCTTCTCTATTTTTTTGCCATTAATAGTCTTAGTCTTTTTATGATTGTTGGTATTGATCCAGGTCTCAATATCGACTGTATTTCTAAGACAAAAATGGATTATTTTCCAATCCCCATATTTTCTATCCGGATTTTTATCCATATCCGCAATACCATTTTTTCCAAGATAATTATTGCTAAGAATATCTGCCATTCCATCAAATAATTTGTATTTCCGCGTGTTGTAATTACAAGAAATACCTTGGTTATTGTTCACTTGTAATGGTGATACATAAATAGATAAGTTCTTCTTATTTTCATAAGATATAGATTGATATGATAAAAGATCATATCCATAGTCTTTTTTATTTGGTAATTTATAAGAATTTTCTTTTTTGTAATACATGACTTGATCTTTTTCATAAGACTCCCGTTTGTTTAAATTTTTATTTTGGGCCATCCAACCTTGATTAACTTTATTTCGCCATTTTCCGGGCACAAATTTAGACCATCTAATCTTAGATAAACTATATTGATAATGACCCCTTAACCGCATTTTCCATTGATTTATTCCAAAATTTTGAATTTTTTTATTTTTGAATTCGGAATGCAATATTCCTTGGGCTCCAAAATAATCTTTTATTTCGTTTGTAAGAAAAAAGGATGTTCCATTATATTGAAGGACAAATCGTAACTTATCCAAGTGATTAACTTGGATTTGTGATAATTTGTAAAAGACATATGCTTGTGACAAAGAGGATAAGTTCTGTGAATTCTTACTAAGATTAGAAAGGGACTCTCTAAAGTTAATTGTATTTTGATTTGTTTTATCAATACCTTCTTGATTGGCTTTAATATCTGAAATGTATTTACCCATATATATATATTTTGATTCAAGAAAAAGTGATGTATTGATCTGAAGAATATTAATAATAAATAAGAAGATATCTATATATATCTTTTCAAAGAAAAATTTAAAAAAAAAAATGGATTTACGGATTAATCGAATATTTCTTCTTTTAAACATTGTCCCACAAATTTTTTGAGATTCAAATCTTTCAGCATCATTACCTTTTTTGTTTTTCTTGTCTTTTAGAATTTTTCCTATTTGAGTTCTGATTCGATTTGTTCTATCAGTTAGATCCTTTATTTTATTTTCGGTCAGTGAATAATTTGTACAGTTGAAAGATTTAATTTGATTGGACGATTCATAAATCATATTATTACTGATTATTGAATCTTTGTCTTTTTTAGTTTCATTCGATCCAGATACTTCTTTCAACCCAAAAAATAGAGTTGGATTTATTTTTAATAGTTCTTTTATTATTCTTTGTATAAAGATAATGTTTTTTATAATCCATGTCTTTATTTCTTTTGAAATTATTAGAACAAAATTTGTTCTTTCTATTAGAACTAGAAAACAATTAGTTTTCCATTTCAGAATTTTTTTTCTTAGTTCTTTAAAAATGGAGTCAAAAAACGAAGACCTTTTTCGTGGAGAACCAAAAGGTAGTTCAGCTTCCATTCCCAAAACTGTTAAAAAGCAAAAATCATCGTTTTTTTTATCTTTTTTTTTTATTAGATAAGGGGAGTCTAGTTTAGATCTGTGCCAGGGTTTCAAACGGAAAGGAAATAATATTTTTATTTGAATACCGTCTATTAACCAGTTTTTTGGAAATTCTGTTTCTGATAATTGAACACCATTATAGGTGCATTTAACATGCATTTCCCTCTTCCAATCCTTTAAATCCTCGGACCACTCGGGAAATTTAAATAATAACATACGACCCATATTTTTAGTTATTATCAATGACGGTAATATAATATATCTTCTAAGAATTGATTGTGTTACTAAGATTGAACCTCTTATTATTTGAGCAAATATAATACTATCCCAGGCTTCCGCTATTTCTATTCGTGCTTGATCTTCTAATCTGTCCGTCGCTCTTTTGTCCGCTTCTTTTTTCTCTTGTTCGTTTGTATCTTCTTCCACACAATCCAAAATTTTGAATGCTGTGTTTTTACCCATCCTATTTATAAAAATAAATTTAATAAGTTCGGAGATATCAAACAAAAAAAGAGGGGGATTCTCTATTCTGTCAAAAAAAAATGGGGAATGTATATTTGCTTGAAACAATTCCAAAATAGTTATTTTACGTCTTTGAGCGCGCATAGATCCTTTTATTATGTCTCGACGAAAATCCGATTGTTGAGAATAATGTATTAAAGCGACTTCGTCTGTTTGATCAGAATTATTAGTATCTGGGGTAGTGGTATAAGTATCGGGATTCTGCTGATTATCAGTAAAAATAACTACACGTTTAGCTTTTCTTGAACGAATCTGATGATCCTCCTCCGCGTCTTCTTCATTTTGTCTCTCTTGTTGTTCTAACTCGTCAATTAATTTGTATGACCATCGAGGTATTTTTTTACTTATTTCTTTTATTTCTCTTTCAAGATCTTTGTTTCTAATTTTTTGCTCGTTGGTATCAGTTATAACTGCATTGAATAACAATTTTGCTTGTGAATAATTATTTTTTTTTTCTTGTTCGGAAAATAAAAAAAGTCCTTTCAATTTGAAATTGAAATCCGATGGTAATTTTTCAGCAAATTCACTAAAAAAATTCAAGAAATTACCATTACGAATTTCCGTTGATATTGATTTTCGATCAAATGCAGCTATTCTTTTTTCAAATTCTCGATAACTAGTAGCAATAAGGATCTCGTGGATCTTATTTATCCAAAGAGTTCCGATGGAATTTCCGATGGTAATTTTATTTATGATTGAAGGGGAAAAAACAAAATGGATTATTCCACGATAAGGCCCGTTCGAGAAAGGATCATACTTTTTAGGCAAGTATTCTTTTTTAGTTTCATCATTACACAATCTAG